AACCCAAAAAATCAAAAGAATGCTTGGATAATTGGTTTATATGGATTCTTCCTGGTTGAGACCATACATAAAAATGACATTGCCAAAAATGGACAAGATAATATTTCCACTTATTCATCAGAAGAGGAGTATCTTTTGATGCCAGAATCGATTTTCCTTGATATCTAACATACTGTATAAAAGGATCCTTGAAGAACCATAAGGTGGCCGGAAAATCGTTAGCAAAGACTTCTTCGACAGGATATTTTATTTTTTCATAAAAACGTATTCGCTCAAAAAGAATCCCAGAAGAGGTTAATCGTAAATGATTAGATTGGTTACGGAGAAAAAGTAAAATGGATTCGTATTCACATACATAAGAATTATATAGGAGCAAGAATAATCTTTGATTACTTTTTGCAAAAATGGATTTTTTTGGAGTAATAAGAGTATTCCAATTATAATACTCGTGAAGAAAGAGCCGTAATAAATGCAAAGAAGAGGGATCTTTCACGCAGTAGCGAAGGGTTTGAACCAAGATTTCCAGATGAATGGGGTAGGGTATTAGTACATCTGATGCATAATTTAAATGTGGAAATTTGTCCTCGAAAAAAGGAAATATTGAATGAATTGATCGTAAATTATAAGATTTTACGGTTTCTGTCTCCTCTAAGGAAGATACTAATCGTAGGGAAAACGGAATTTCCACAATGACTGCAAATCCCTCCGATATCATTTGAGAATACAAATTTTTGTTGTACCCAAAAAATTTATTTTGATTCGAATCATTAAGGGAAATAATAAAATGATTCTGTTGATACATTCGACTAATTAAACGTTTTATAATTAGTAAACTAGATTTCTTGTCATAACCTACATTATCCAACAAAACGGATCTATTTAAACCACGATCATGAGCAAGTGCATAAATATACTCCCGAAAGATAAGTGGGTATAGGAAGTCATGTTGCTGAGATCTATATAATTCTAAATATCCTTGAAATTCTTCCATTTTAAATTCAATTTGAATCAGAAAAGAAATAGGTGATTTATTGGGTTATCAAATGATACATAGTACGATACAGTCAAAACAAGGTATTTATATTATAGTAAGAAAAAATTAGATACCTCGGAAACAAGTCAAACTCATCAACGGACTCTCCAAACCCCCCTTTCCATATAATAGATTTATGTTCATTTATAGGATAACAAGATAGTTAGAAGCCCTTTATTTTATCAATCCAATCGCTCTTTTGATTTTGAAAAAAAAAATCTCTTTATCAATATACTGCCTTCTTCTACACATTTATCTCTACCCCATAAAGGGGAATAGCTAATAGTTAGGATTCATAAGAAATTTCTAATCCACTCATCGGAAAAGCTTTTCCCGCATCAAGCACTAATATATTTTTAACGTCTAATTAGATGGGGTAATCATTCAAAAATGAAGAACAGAAGCTCGTTACTTTTTATTTCCCTAGAATTGGAACCTCTAGTAAGGCTCTACCCATTTATTCATTCGACCCCCCCCCAAAAATTCTTTTTTTTTTATTGAATTTAAACAATTGAAATAAGATTTTGGACCTATTCAGTAAGAATGAAATATTCTCAGAATTATCCTACGACATGCTGCTTTTTCCATTCATTCCTTTCAGGATCAGTCGTGGTCTTACAAACTCTACCGATGGTATGGACGAATCTGTTGCTTCATACAAATGTGTAAAAGATGCTAGCCGCACTTAAAAGCCGAGTACTCTACCGTTGAGTTAGCAACCCAAATAAACAAATTAGAATGTGTAGATACAATCAGAATCCCAATAAATAACGAAATTGAATGGTACAACACAATCAAACCATTTAAAAAAAAAAAAAAAAAATGAAAAAAAAAAAAACTCTAACTGAACATAATAAAAATGAACAAATCCGACGAAAATACAAAAAATTCTCAAATAAAAGATAAAATAAGGATAAAATCAAAGATTTTCAAATATTTATAGACCGCCTCTTGTCTCTCTTCTCTTATATTATCCATTAATTAGTATATATCGAGTTTAATTGATTAAAATCTTAATCAAAAAAGACTTCTTGTATGACAGAAAATATAAGAGCCTATTATTTGAATGAAATAAAATCTATGGAACAGGGATAAATAGATCCATTTATCCACGATCGGATTATATTTATTTGATACACTGTTGTCAATATGAATATTGAGAAAAGCATACGTATACAAAAGAGAAAACAAATTCTAAATCGAACTAACAATTCCGATTTCAATCAATTAAAATGAATCAAATTCAAATTATTTAAATTGAAATAAAAAAAAAAAACGAAGGACTTGTGTTGGATTGGCACTATATAATATAGGTGGAAGACTAAATTAAGGAAGACGGAGGAGAAGTAGAAAAATAAATGAGGTTTATTCAATAACTAAAATAAGCAGATTTAGTCCTTTGTTTTTTTTTTTGTTCATAGAGTTCCAACGAAAACGGGGGTAATGTCAAATTTTTATGTCTATAGACCCCATTACTTCTACGTCATTTCTTATTTATTCACTTGATCTTTTTTTCTATATTTATTTTATTAATTGAATTTTGTTTGTTGATTAAGGCGAAGTTCTGTAAAAACCCCCGCCTTTTTTGAAATATCATGAACAGTTCCTGTAGGTTGAGCGCCTTTTTCAAGGAAGTATAGAATAGCAGGAACATTTAAATAGATTTGATTCTTTATCGGATCATAAAAACCCACTTTACGAAGATCTCTTCCCTCTCGTCGGGATCGAACATCAATTGCAACGATTCGATAAATGGCTCATTGGGATAGATGAAGAATACCCCCCCTAGAAACGTATAAGAAGTTTTCCCCTCGTACGGCTCGAGAAAATTAGAAATTATGTCTATGTATAGAATTACAATATCAAATATATATCCATAAAATAAAATCATCAAATTAATTAGACTATTGATTTTAGTAATTTTTTCTTATTCTTACCCAACAAAAAAGAAAATTAGTCGTATTTGCACCCTCATAACTCAAGTTGGATAACTCTGAAATAACTCAAAAGAGAAACCTTTTAGATATTTCATCTATTGAGCGGTCTCTAACCCTTTAATTGTCTGTCTTCTTTAGAATCCATTTTGATTCTTTTCTGATCTAGTTGTTAAGACAATTGAAAATGGTATTTCCTTGTTCCAGGATCTTTGCCTTGAATCATTGGGTTTAGACATTACTTCGGTGATCTTTAAATCCTTTCAAAACGGCAGCAACATACCATTTTTTGTGATTTCTTTCTGTCAAAGAATCATACGAATGTTTGATTCCTGCGTAATACACTTTCCTTTTGATTTGATCGAAAGAGTTTTACCAATTTCAACAAACTTTCCTTTTGAATTGGAAAGTTTCTCGAATAGGACCCTTTAAGTTTATGTATCGAAAATATACTTACGAAGCTGTTCCAATTTATTGATTGATACTAACCCTAGATTCTTGCCCCTGAAAAATAAATCAATACTTTCTACTCGAGCTCCATCCTATACTATATTATATCATACCCCCCAAAAAAAGAGAGTTACAGCGGAACAGAACAAATGATGTCGAGCCAAGAGCACTTTCATTCCTATATAATATATAAAAAAATGGTGGATGTAAGACTCCACAGCGGATCATGTCCTTCAAGTCGCACGTTGCTTTCTACCACATCGTTTTAAACGAAGTTTTACCATAACATTCCTTCAGTTTGGAACCCATATGTAATTGATTCAATTATGGAATCATGAATAATCATTAGTTCGGATAGAGATTAATAGAATTTAATATTGGAAATTCTATAAAAAGAATTTTTTTTTTTTTTTTATTTCTATTTTCTTATTTATATTATTCTAAATTTGAGAATATTTTTCGATTATTGTAAAAATCAAATTAGTTAACTAAATTCTAACTAATATAACACGAATAAATAAATATAATACGAAGGAAGAAACAAGTTATTTTGAATCTGTATCTTCAAGTAACATAATAGTGGTAGCATAAATTCAACAATTTCACACTTCTTCAAGTACCAAGAACTCATAGGAGTTCGTTACAAAGATTGAATTGATTGAAAAATCTCCTATCCGATATAATTATTTGCATTTTGCATAACATAAAGTTTTACAGCAAGGACCTTTCGTTTTTTATCATCAGTAAGAGAGAGAGAAATTCATATTGGATTAAACCATCTGTGATTAAAAAAAGATAGATAAAAAAACACTGATGTAAGGGAGAAATTTTATGTTGTTATTTTTTCATATTTATACTGATTTATACTGTAAAATCGTTTGCGTGTTATTTGAACTCAATTAAATTTGTGAAAAAGATATGATTCCGCGGATTATGAAAAAAAAAAATAATAATCACATTCTATACCAATATTCTACTCTTAATACAGAAGGCTGTTCGAAAAGGCAATCTTTTATATATATTTTATTATGATATATTTTATATATATCAAAAAAAAAATTACAAATATATTATATTATATTAATAGAATGTTAATATAATGATCACATTATATAATAATATATATAGACGGGGTATGCTCTGGGACGGAAGGATTCGAACCTCCGAGTAGCGGGACCAAAACCCGTTGCCTTACCACTTGGCCACGCCCCATTTATTTCTATTCGACACTAATAAACACTAATATTGGTACGGGTTATTCGTCAACTCCAGTCTAAATATCTATTATTTCTAAAATGGATTACTAGAATTTTTATACATGTAGACTATACATGTAGACATAGAATTAAACTGAATTTATTGATCATTACATATAATTCAATTAAGATATTGTACGAAAGTATGATTTATTCTATTCTCTTTTGATTTGAGATATAGAAGGATTTTTGATTGGGTGAGTTCAAATCAAAGAAAGTTTTTTGGTCTATCTTATTTATTTTTATTCATTTTTTTTTTCGTCTATCAATAATACCCTATTTATTCAATAATACCCTATTTATAATAATAAAATATAATAATAAAAAACTCGATTCAATTTATTAATAACTCAATCAAAATAAATACAATTATCCCCAAAAACAAAATGTTTGTTATGCTTAATATTTTAAGTTTGATCTGTATCTACCTTAATTCTGCTCTTTATTCCAGTAGTTTTTTCGTCGCCAAATTGCCCGAAGCCTACGCTTTTTTGAATCCAATTGTAGATGTTATGCCAGTAATACCCCTGTTCTTTTTTCTCTTAGCCTTTGTTTGGCAAGCTGCTGTAAGTTTTCGATGATATTTTTAATAAAGTCCCAGACAAATTCATGATTTATTCGAAAAAAATTCGTGGAATTGATAAGATCAGATACGTCTTACACTCTCAATTCAAATATTGAAATTCTTGTACAACCGCGACAAATCCGGATCACCCCACTTTATTTCTTGGTGTCAAAATAAAAAAGGGTAGGGTATGTGGTATAAAAGTGGAGAATCTATTCTCTTTTTTCCTAAAAAAAAATCTTGGAGATTGTGTAATGCTTACTCTCAAACTATTTGTTTACACGGTAGTGATATTCTTTGTTTCTCTCTTTATCTTCGGATTCCTGTCTAATGATCCAGGACGTAATCCTGGACGTGAAGAATAAAAGATAAGGTTTTCTTTGCTTGATTTTAAACTGTTATTAGTAAGATTTTATCTATTCCACTTCTTTAACTATATAATAATAATAAAAATAATATAATAAAAAAGAGCTCGCGATAAATTCGAAAGAAAATGCCAAGTCATCAATGAAAACGGAAAGAGAGGGATTCGAACCCTCGGTACGAAAAACTCGTACAACGGATTAGCAATCCGACGCTTTAGTCCACTCAGCCATCTCTCCTCTCAATTGAAAAAGGATAATACTATGTTACATTATAAAAAATAAGGCTTGAAAACGCCCGTCATAGTATATACTCTTATTTTTTGATTTCGTGATTTCGTCCGAAGGGGCTTTTTAGTTCCACGGCCCGGCCTGGTCAGTACTTAGCCGGGCCCGCCCTTTTGTTCCAACAAATCATAAATCAAAAGATTTATTAAATTTGAAAAAAAAAAAAAAAATAAATAAAGAAAAAAAAAAATTGCTTGTTATTGCGATAAACAAAAAGAACCTTTTCAATTTTTATGATATATAATCAAATGGTATCGAATCAAAGTGCCATTTCTTTCTTAGTTAGTCCTTTTATTCCGGTTTAAATAAGAAAAAGGGAACTCTCGTTTCTTGCCACAACCCATTTTTGTGTTATGGCTTAAGTTCGAGACAAAACCTCGGGCAAAAAAGCACTTGTTATTTAGTTATTTTGTTATTAAAGTGAAATGAATCCCCTTTTCCTAATCTCATTAGGTCCTCTGATACAAAAGGTAAACGCTCTAGTTTTCATGATTCTTTTCTGATCTTTTGTTTTAGTTTTGATTAGGGTCGACAAAAGGTCCATTTATATACAATAATCGGATTGTAGCGGGTATAGTTTAGTGGTAAAAGTGTGATTCGTTCTATAACCCCTTATATAGTTAAAGGGTCTTTCGGTTTGATTAATATTCATTCCGAACAAAAACTTTAGTTCTTAAAAGGATTGAATCCTTTACCTCTCAATGAAAAATTCGAGGAAGAATATACATTCTCGTGATTTGTATCCAAGAATCAATTTTAAATTGAAAAATTGGATTATGAGATTACGAAACATAATTTTTTTTTATTGGATAAATACTTCCAATTGAATGAGTATGAGTAAAGGACCCATGGATAAAGATAAAAAGTGTATTTCTAATCGTAACTAAATCTTCAATTTTTCATTTCTATAGGGGGAATTGAAGCAAAACAGCTATTAAACAATGTCTTTGGTTTACTAAAGACATCGATAAATTGTTTTAGCTCGGTGGAAACAAAATACTTTTCCTAAGGATTCTTTCAAATAGAAGTAGAGAACGAAGTAACTAGAAAGATTGTTAGAATATAAACCCCCTCCTTTCTATAGGGATCGTCTAGAAAGCGGGTTGTTCTGAATAGATTTAAACATAAAAGCTGACATAGACGTTATGGGTCGGATTTTTTTATTTCGTTCATGTCTGAATCTGTGAATTTATCCATCTTCCATAAAGGAGCTGAATGAAACCAAAGTTTCACGTTCAGTTTTGAATTAGAGACGTTAAAAATGATGAATCAACGTCGACTATAACCCCTAGCCTTCCAAGCTAACGATGCGGGTTCGATTCCCGCTACCCGCTTTTACTTTATCGTTATAATCTTTAATATTCTAAAAATGAAATATTAATATTATTAAAATATTAAATAAAAAAATTGAATGAATCGAATTAATGTAATGCATCATTGACTTGAATACTAAATTCTTGGAATTCTTTCAACTATTTTTCCGAACAAGAAATATGAAAATTGGAGTGAAAAGCGTCCATTGTCTAATGGATAGGACAGAGGTCTTCTAAACCTTTGGTATAGGTTCAAATCCTATTGGACGCAGTTTATTTCCATATATATATATTTTCTA